TATGTTTCTTCACAATAATTGTAATAATTATTGTGAGGGAGAAAATACCAATTCAAATTGAATGAATTCAAAACGATCTTACTACATGGATCAGGATTCAAAATCCTTCCATTTTCATCCATTAAATAATATTTAAGTACTTGAAAGGTCTGTTTTAAATTTTCAAGTTGCAAATATTTAGTTACTAAAACCTGATTGTGAGTTATTAAATCGTAAAATGAATAAAAATTCACAATTTGAAGGACTGTTCCTAAAGGGCCAATCGAATTCCGAATTCGAAATAGGGGATCTTTTCTAATTGATTCTTTTATCACATTGTGATATTTTGCAACATTGAATGGACCCAGTTGAAAACAATTAGATGATGACAAAATTATCAAAGATGAGCATTCCTTATTTTTATTTAACAAAGTACGAATAGTTCCGTGATTTTGGCTAGGTGATTGTTGAATCTTTGTCTTGGAATTGGAATAAATGGAATAAAAAGGATTGATATGGGTGTGGTCTGACATATGATCAAAGATCAATCCTGAGCCTGACGGATCATTCCTTTTTCTGAGATAAAAAATAGGGGATTTCACTAAGTCGATTCTTATAAAATCTCGAATCAGGCCAGTTGTACTTACTTCAACAAAGGAAGCATGGGCCTCTTGGATAGAAGAACTTTTTTCATCTTCGTCCCAATTTAAAATTAAACAAGTTCGAACTAATTGAATACTTGTGTCAGAAATTCCCCGAATTGGTTTTCCATTTCCGGAAACAATATAATTGACAACTCGAAGTTGCATATTATCCTTTTCTTGGAACAAATCCGGGGGAAAGAGCGTTGCTAAATTTAGACTTATGCCGTCGTCCCCTATTTCATATGTCGCTACGGGTCGAACTAAAACAAAATATTTTTTCTTCGTAGATGCGATCCTTTGGACATAGATCCAATTTTTCAATTTTTTTGATTCCTTAGAATTTGTTTTTGCTGTTCCTGGTGGTATCAAGATGCCACTGTGTCGGGATATCTTATCCGTTTCTCCAGGAAAATGGATATCCCCCGAAAAGATTTTAAGTTCAATCCTTTTTTTTTTTCTCTCCACTCGGACTAATCCGCCGACTCGACTTCTTGTATTTAAAGTGAGTCGTGTATCTACTCCAATCAAACTATTGTTCCGTACCATTATCGAAGAAGACTCAGGTAAAATATGTACTTCTTCGGGAATGAAAAAAAATCGATCAATTTTCATTTGGTATTTTTGCTTAAAGTCTTTGATTCCTCGATACTCAATCAAATCCTCTTTTTTAACCATCGAATGCATCCCTATAGTCCCATATTTAGTAATTCCCGAACTCTTTCTTCTGTATCGCGGATCATCGAAATAAGCAAAAATACTATTTCTACGGAAAATACCCCTTATGGGTAGTTCAATCGATATACTCGAATGGGGCATTGCTTCTTTCTCTCGTTCTTGAATCGATTGGAATGGAATGAAAAATCTATTTCTTCGCCTTTTTGCCAATAAATCAGAATTCTCGTGGAGGATAGCAGGATATATGAGATTACAATCACCAGTACATATGATTCGATTAATTTCTGAATAAGCCGGACTCCTAGCTTCTTTGTTTTTACCATAAAAATAAGAACTACATAATTTGTATCTGATTTGATCATTATTCACTGAGCGACTAGAAAGATATCTTCGTTTGCCAGAAAGAGACCCAGGATTTGTTTGATCTTGATCCTTGTGAAGTGAAAAGGGGACCCCGTTTGATCTGCACGAACCTCCTGATAATAGCCATAAATGACTTGTTTTTGGTAAAAGATGGACATTGCTATATGTAAATTCAGGCGCGTGGTACACATCGGTACTCCAGTGCATTTCTCCCTCTGATTCAGAATAAATATGTTTTCTAACCCTTTCTTTTAAATTTAAAGTGTATGTTCCCGCGCGAATCTCAGCAATCACTTGTTCTGATTCTACATATTGATTGTTTTGAACCAAAAGAAAACTTTTTGGTGAAATAGTGACGTTATGGATAATATCTTGACTCTCAATAGTTACGTCCAAGTCTATAGAACACAGAAAGGCAGGATGCCCATGGCGCGTACGTGTGGGATGAACCAAATCCTCGTTGAATGTGATTTTTCCATTAGAGGGAGCTCGTACATGTCCTGCAGTACCACCTGTGAACACTCCACCCGTATGAAAAGTTCTTAATGTTAGTTGAGTCCCGGGTTCTCCAATAGATTGACCCGCAATAATACCTACAGCTTCTCCCAATTCGACCAGGTCACCATGAGTAGGACTCCTACCATAACATAAGCGACAGATCCAAGATGGACTCCTACAAGTAAAGGGGGTTCGGATAGATATTGGTTGTGTTCGAAAGGTTATGAATCGATTGACAAATCCAATTCCAATATCTTGGTTTCGGATGGCAATGCATCGCGAACCCATATATATATCGTCCGCTAATACACGACCGATTAATGTTTGAATAAAAATTCGTT